ATTATTCTCTTTCGAATTTCAAAATTCAAGTAAAATTCGGCGTATTTTGCCTTGTTTGACAAGTTAATAGAAAAGATTTTAATAAAGTTTTTTTTATAAACAGAAAGTTAGGTTCTCATCTTAAACCTTTCTTGAGGTATTTTAATTTTATGCCATGCTATGTAATTTTGGATTCTTTCATTTTATTAAGTTCAATCAATTCCATTTCTATGGCACAACATATTTTGGAAATATAGATTTGAATCGAAAAAAATATGAAAGAAAAACACCAAGCGATAAAACTCTTTTTTTTTTATTTTTTTTTAGTAATATTTTATACAATTTTTCCATATCGTTCACCTATACCTATTTTTTTTATAAAAAAAATATTATTTAAAAAGAAAATAAATCTATAATGAATTAGGAAAACGTATATTTATTTTGAACAATAGATGTCTTTCACATCCAGCTATACCAATGAGTAATCTCTTAATTTTAATTTAAATGGCAGTTCCAAAAAAACGTATTTCTGTATCAAAAAAGCGTATTCGAAAAAATGTTTGGAAAAGGAAGGGGTATTGTGCATCGTTAAAAGCGTTTTCCTTAGGGAAATCTCTTTCTACCGGGAATTCAAAAAGTTTTTTTATGCGACAAACAAATAAAAGAAATAGTAAAACGTTGAAATAATCTGAATCGGGCTGACTCGAAAAATTGACTGATTTCATTTCAAAAATGAAATTATCGATTTCCATTCCCTATCGAAGTTAATCAATATAAAATTGAATTCTCGCCGCTTTGAGAATCTAGAATATATAAAAAACTCTTTTGTTTACCTTACAAAATTCGAAAAAAAAAGAATACTTTCTTTTTATTAAAAAAAACACAAGATACTCTATTTTTTTTTAGTATATCTTTTCATTTTCAAGGTGGGGAGTATTATTTTCCCCATCAACCTAGTTCTTCCAATAATATAAGTTTTTATTTATTCTATATATTCACTTTCTCTCTATATATATAATATAGAAGAGCGAATATCTTTCGTTACTAAAATAATGGAAACTTAAATTCTAAACCCTTTTGTGTAACTTTCTTACTTTTCGATTTCCTCGAAATTCCTATATAGACCGCCCTATATCTCTTGTGATGAATCCATTCAAAAATACTTATTGAAATTATTTTGGATAAATAAGGTGTCAATTGTGAATGATTCAAAATGGATTTTTTTTATTAATAGTCATTGATAAACTGCATTTTTTGTTTTCGATTTTTGAGATCAACTAAATTTTAAAATAGTTCATTAAAACAAAAATTTGAGTTCTCTCCCTTAATTGAATTGATAGTAGGATTTTTTAATTTTGCAAGAATTCAAGTTGAAGAGAGTATAAAATAAGATGCACGAAATCAAAATGAAGACTCTAAACTAAAATAATGAACCTTAAAATACCTATGTTTAAGAAATTTTTATTCATCAATTTGAATTTTTCCTAAAAAATATTGCAACCAATCGAATTCTTAAATCTAGACGATTGCTTATTCATAGACTATTATGAGTTCAAGATAAGCCGCTATGGTGAAATTGGTAGACACGCTGCTCTTAGGAAGCAGTGCTAGAGCATCTCGGTTCGAGTCCGAGTGGCGGCATGTCATTTCCTAAAAAAAGTAAATATATCCTATAATGAATCCAACTCTCCATATAGATTTTCTAATTAAAGGACTCCTATAATCTTATGATATTTTCAACCTTAGAGCATATATTAACTCATATTTCTTTTTCACTCGTTTCAATTGTACTTACAATTCATTTGATAACCTTTTTCGTCGATGAAATCGTAAAACTATATGATTCATCCGAAAAGGGCATGATAATTAATTTGTTCTCTATAACAGGATTATTAGTTACTCGTTGGATTTATTCGGAACATTTTCCACTAAGTGATTTATATGAATCATTAATTTTCCTTTCATGGAGTTTTTCCCTTATTCATATAGTTCCATATTTAAAAAAAAATAAAAATATTCTAAGCACAATAATTGGCCCAAGTGCTGTTTTTACCCAAGGCTTTGCTACTTCAGGTCTTTTAACTGAAATACACAAATCTACAATATTAGTACCAGCTCTTCAATCTGAGTGGTTAATAATGCACGTAAGTACGATGATATTAGGCTACGCGGCCCTTTTATGTGGATCATTATTATCAGTATCACTTATAGTCATTACAGTTAGAAAAAAGAAAAAGTTTTTTGCTACGAGTAATCGTTTTTTAAATTTCAATGGTTCCTTTTTCTTTGGTGAAATCGAATACATGAACGAACGAAGTAATATTTTAAAAAAAAATTCTCTTTTTAATTATTACAGGTCTCAGTTGATTCAACAATTGGATTATTGGAGTTATCGGGTTATTAGTCTAGGATTTATCTTTTTAACCATAGGAATTCTTTCTGGAGCAGTATGGGCTAACGAAGCATGGGGATCTTATTGGAGTTGGGACCCAAAAGAAACTTGGGCTTTTATTACTTGGATCGTATTCGCGATTTATTTACATACTCGAACAAATATAAAATTGCAGGGTACAAATTCAGCAATTGTGGCGTCTATTGGATTTCTTATAATTTGGATATGCTATTTTGGGATAAATCTATTAGGAATAGGACTACATAGTTATGGTTTAGTTACATTAACATATAATTGAATTAAACACAATTTAAGGGATTATGATGAATAGGAATAGAAAAGTGGACAGCACATATCAGATAAAAAAAACTTTGTGTGAACAGGTAAGAACCCTGTGAATTTAATAGTGTAGTGATTCACAGGGTTCTCACCTGTTCAAATTTATTTTACTTAACGTAAGAGAAGAAAAAAACCTCTTTTTTTCATTGTACAACGAACATAAAAAATAATATTTTTTTCTTTTTTATTCATCAAAACTATCCATAAAAAGAATTAGATAGAATAACTTCAACCTTTTCAACTGATAGTGAAAGAACAAAATCAGGATACATACCAATACCTAGTACGGGTAAAAAAATAGAGATCAAAAGAAATAACTCTCGCGGTCCAGAATCAAAAAAATAAGAGGTTGGTACATTAAATATCTTGTATCCATAGAACATCTGACGTAACATAGATAATAAATAAATAGGAGTTAATATGATTCCAATTGCCATTACAAAAGTAATTAGTAGTTTTGTCATTAAAAAATATTTTGGACTAGTAAGTAGTCCAAAAAATACTATAAATTCGGCAATAAAACCACTCATACCTGGTAATGCAAGGGAGGCCATCGAAAAGCTACTGAACATCGTGAATATTTTTGGCATTGGGATAGCTATTCCACCCATTTCGTCAAGATACACAAGACGTATTCTATCATAAGTAGTTCCGGCCAAGAAAAAGAGTGCAGCACCAATAAATCCATGAGAGATTATTTGTAAAAGGGCTCCGTTGAGCCCCATATCAGTGATAGAACCAATTCCTATAATTATGAAACCCATATGTGATACAGAGGAATAAGCTATTCTTTTTTTTAAATTACGTTGACCCAGAGATGTTGAAGCTGCATAGATTATTTGCATTGCACCTACTATCATCAACCAAGGAGAAAATATAGAATGAGCGTGAGGAAATAATTCCATATTGATTCGAACTAATCCATATGCTCCCATTTTTAATAAGATTCCGGCTAGAAGCATACAAGTACTATAATGTCCTTCTCCATGCGTATCTGGTAACCATGTATGTAGGGGTATGATTGGCAATTTGACAGCAAAAGCAATAAAAAATCCAATATAAAATATTATTTCCAAGCCCACAGGATAGGGCTGATTAGCTAATATTTCAAAATTGAGTGTTGGTTCATTAGAACCATATAAACCGATACCCAGAACTCCCATTAAAAGAAAAACGGAACCACCCGCTGTATACAAAATAAATTTTGTAGCTGAGTACAGACGTTTTTTTCCTCCCCACATGGATACAAGTAGATAAACGGGAATTAATTCTAACTCCCACATCAGGAAAAAAAGTAAAAGGTCCCGAGAAGAAAATAATCCTATTTGCCCACTGTACATTGCTAACATCAGAAAATGAAATAATCGAGAATCTCGAGTAACGGGCCGAGCCGCTAAAGTAGCTAAAGTCGTGATGAATCCCGTCAGTAAAATTGGTCCTATAGAAAGTCCATCTATTCCTAATCTCCAATGAAAATCAAAAAAAGTGATCCATTTGAAATCCTCCACTAGTTGGATTAATGGATCATCCAATTGAAAATGATAACAGAATGCATAAGTCGTTAGAAGAAGTTCTAAAATACATATACATGTAGTATACCAACGTATTACTCGATTTCCTATATGTGGAAGAAAGAAAATTAATGAACCTGCTGATATTGGCAAAACTACAATTATTGTTAATAAAGGAAAATGATTCGTGGTAAAGACAAGATACATTTGGGCCAGAAAAATCCGTGCTCAAATTATTTTTATTTGAGCACGGATTTTGTCGGTAAAAAAAGATGGATTCCAGGAGAGTTTTATGGAACGTATCAATAAGCTAGACCCATACTACGAGTTGTTTCTTGCGATAAATAAACTCGAACACTCAAGAAATCGGTCGGACAGGCAGATTCACATCGCTTACAACCAACACAGTCTTCGGTCCTTGGAGCAGAAGCGATTTGTTTAGCTTTACATCCGTCCCAGGGTATCATTTCTAATACATCAGTGGGGCACGCTCGAACACATTGAGTACATCCTATACATGTATCATAAATCTTTACTGAATGTGACATTGTATCTATACAGTTTTTAACATCATAAGATTTCGATCTAGTAAACTAACTTAGAAATGGATCCTATATTTAGATACCAGACGAATCAATGAGTGAGCAGAATCTATCTACTTCCGAATTGATTTAGGAGCTAGGGCCAAAATACTTTGATTTCTTCTTTTGTTGCAACCATGATCTTACTTTACCTATCAAACCTGCTAATTTGAATTAATTTATTACTATTCGAATTTTTATTTATATGATTAATACTATTTATTCAACAAATTTGATTGGTTACTACGAGTTGATTTTCTGTTACGATAAATTGATGAAACAATAGCGGGTCCAATAGCTGCTTCAGCGGCTGCAATGGCTATAACAAAAATTGAGAAAATGTCTCCTCTTAATTGACGATTATCAAAAATATCAGAAAATGTTACAAAATTTATATTAACTGAATTTAATATAAGTTCAAGACACATAAGGGCTCTAACCATATTCCGACTTGTGATCAATCCATAAATACCAATAGAAAATAAATAGGCACTCAAAATAAGTACATGTTCCAACATCATTAACCAACTCCTTATCAATCTTGATTCTTTTCAATCTGAACAATAATTCAATCGATTCGATTCTAACAAGTAGGAAACAAGGGAATATATTAGTAATAGATCGATAGAAAAAAGTATTTATATTTTAGACAGGAACTAAAAGGATTATAACATTCCTTTTTCGTTGATTCTATTTGAATTCTTCGTTTTAAAGATTTATTATTGACGAGCTATAACAATTGCACCTATTAAAGCAACTAAAAGAATTATTGAAATGAGTTCAAATGGAAGAAAAAAATCTGTTGATAAATGAATTCCAATTTGTTGACTATTACTTATCAAATCTTGCTCTAGAATCTGGTTTGATTTTGTAGTCCAAATGATCCCATACCACGACGTATCTGGAATAGTAGTAATTAGTGAAATAAAAAGACTTGTACAAACCGTTGAAGTAACTCCATCCCCAACGGTCCAAAGAGAAAAATCTTTGTAATATTCTGACCCATTCATGAACATAACAGCAAAAATGATTAAAACATTTATAGCTCCTACATAAATAAGAAGTTGCGCAGCAGCTACAAAATACGAATTCGATAGAATATAGAATAAGGATATACAAAAAAGAACCAATCCCAATGAAAAGGCTGAATAAATTGGATTCGGAAGTAATACTACTCCCAGACTTCCTAATATAAGACCCGATCCCAAAAAGACTAAAAGAAAATCATGTATTGGTGCAGGTAAATCCATTTTATTTTATAGAAAAAAAGAAATCGAAATATTTCATGACTTTATTGACCTGACCAGGAAAGAGGAGGTTATCAGGATACTTCTTAATCTTAATTGACTGAAATTTTAATGGGGGTGATATGGATTGATGTAGATACAGTTATGGGGCTACTATATTCTCGAAAGCAGAGTTTCAAACTATTGAAATCATATTCGAATAGAAATTTACTTTCAATTCAAATTAAACCACAAGTATCGCCAAGTAATCACTCATTTGTATTGACCAAGCAAAAACCTCATTCCCTAATTCAAGAAAAAACCACTTTTTAATATAAAGGAATTTTTTTTGAATAGCGATTTTATACATTTTTGATTTGAGCTGAATTCGAAGAAATTGTTCGAATTGTATAATCGTCAATTATTGACACCGATAACCGACCTAAAGCAATTTGATTATAATTCAATTCATGACGATCATAAGTGGAAAGTTCATATTCTTCAGTCATTGATAAACAATTTGTTGGACAATACTCAACGCAATTACCACAAAATATACAGATTCCAAAATTAATACTGTAATTAAGTAATCGTTTCTTTCGAATATCAGATTCCAATTTCCAATCAACAACAGGTAGATCTATAGGACATACGCGAACACATACTTCACAAGCAATGCATTTATCAAATTCAAAGTGGATTCGGCCTCGGAAACGTTCTGATGTGATCAATTTTTCGTAGGGGTATTGAATAGTTACAGGTAAACGATTCGCGTGGGACAAGGTAATCATGAAACCTTGACCAATGTACCTGGCAGCTCGTAGTGTTTGTTGACTAGAATTTAAGAACTCAATTAGCATAGGGAACATGTCGAATATCTATAAATAAATTGATACTTGTTTCTTTCTCTTGTTTCAGATAAGTTGTGATTAGGGAATTCTTTTACAGTGAAAGAAGTTGGGACGAAGTTGTTAATAATAAATTACCTAGCGAAATAGGTAAAAGAAATTTCCATCCAAGATTTAAAAGTTGGTCTATTCTCAATCTCGGTAAAGTCCATCTTGTTGCAATAGAAATGAACAAGAACAAATAAGTTTTAGCTAATGTAATAAAGATATCGATTATTGTTCCAAAAACCTTACTTTTTTTTTTAATGTCAAAAAGCTCAGGAACAAATATGCATGGAATAGAAAGATTCCAACCCCCAAAGTAAAGAACTGTTACAAATAATGAAGAAACAAGTAGATTTAGATACGAAGCAACGTAAAATAAACCAAATTTTATACCTGAATATTCGGTTTGATAACCTGCTACTAATTCTTCTTCTGCTTCTGGTAAATCAAAGGGTAATCTCTCACACTCGGCTAGAGAAGAAATTAGAAAAACTATAAACCCTATAGGTTGCCGCCACAAATTCCACCCCCAAAAACCATATTTTGACTGCGCTTCAACTATATCAACTGTACTTGAACTATTAGATAATCATAGTCGACGATAACATCACTGCTCCTGTCGCTATTACAGAACCGTACATGAGATTTTCACCTCATACGGCTCCTCATAGGTCACAAATAAGGACCTTTCAACATTATTTTGATGTGGTTATAAGATCGATCGAGAGTCAAACGCTTATTCTAAGGTTTATAATTAGACCAATGAAATTCTGTCTGCTAGATTTCGAATAAATAAAGTGCTTCTGAATTGATCTCATCTTTTAATAATTTTCATTTTTCTTTGTTGATTAAAAACTTTACCCTTGAATAAAAAAAGGCTTTTTAGACGAATATCATATAGATATCTCAACCTATCATTTTCAATTACGAAAAAGAATTAGCGATTGCATTTCATAATAAGAATTTTATCTTTCTAAATAAAGACTAGGTATGAATAAAAAAAAGATCTCTTTTTGCAATTATAGTCTTTCTATTTTATTTCGTTCCTATTCTCCTTTCTAAAAAAAAAAGGGACATTATACAAAGTAAAAGATTTCTTCGTTCTTGATAGTTATTTACTTAATCGGTGGATAGGAACATACTCTAGATCGAAATTGTGGGGGGTACTTCTTAATCATTTCTACCAACTTAAAGCCCGAACTCAAATTCCTTTTCTATAAAGAAATATCCTATTGGATAATTTCCAATCTCTATTATTAATCCTTTGTGTATCTTGGTCTTCCTAACCATCCACTCATTTTGTTTGAATCTCCCATTAGGGTAATCACTATGTTAATAGATGCTAAAAACCCCATAAGTTGATCTTTTGAACCCGCTTCAAGTCATGATGACTAATCAACTAATCTTGGGGTAAACAGTCTCGACTGCTTATGGCTTTACTTTCACTTAATTCTTGTACATAGGAAATGAGATTGAATTCCTTTAACAGCAAATCTTTAAGCCGTTTTATTTCACTCATATAACTATCTGGTTTAGTTTATCAACCCCAATGATGAATAAAAAAATAGAAAATAGATATTCAGTTCATTTTACTTTTTTGCTAGAAATAAAAGAAATAGGGGAAATCTTATGTCTCACTGAATCACACGTAGAGATATTGATAATACACATAGAGTTAATGGTATTTCATAACTAATTGATTGAGCAGCAGCCCTTAATCCACCTAAAAAGGAATATTTATTATTTGATCCATATCCCGACATAAGAAGTCCAACGGGAGCAAGGCTTGAAACGGCGATCCATAAAAAAACACCAATACTAAGATCAGCTAGAATAAGTCGATAGCTAAAAGGAATTACTGAATAACTTAGTAAAATGGATATGACCGCTATGGATGGCCCCATACTGAATAAACGAGTATCGCCTCTAGATGGAAGAAGATTCTCTTTGAAAAGTAGTTTTGTACCATCTGCTAGAGCTTGAAGAATTCCTAAAGGCCCAGCGTATTCAGGTCCAATACGTTGTTGTATTCCTGCAGATATTTCTCTTTCTAACCAAACAATTACTAGTACACCTAGTGTGATTCCTAATACAAGAGTCAAAATAGGGACAAGCATCCATATGATCCCATAGACCTCTTTTAAGGATTCCAATCTGTAAAAAGAATTGATAGTTTGTATTTCAGTTGTATCAATTATCATTTCAACGATCAACTTCTCCCATAATGATATCTATGCTACCTAGTATCGTCATAATATCAGCCAATTTCATTCTTTTAACTAACTGAGGAAGAATTTGCAAGTTGATAAAACCCGGTGGTCGAATTTTCCATCTCCAAGGAAAAACACTCTGATCTCCTATCATAAAAATTCCCAATTCGCCTTTTGGTGCTTCAACTCTTACATAAAGTTCTTGTTTCGACAATTCAAAAGTCGGAGAAGGTTTTTTACTAATAAATCGATATTGAAAATCATTCCATTCAGGGTTTTTTATTCTACCAAAGCGTCGGATTTCTAAATTCTCATAGGGTCCCCCTGGAATTCCTTCCAGGGCCTGTTGGATAATTTTTATGGATTCTGTCATTTCACTGATTCGTACTAAATAACGCGCTAATGAATCCCCTTCTTTTTGCCATTGAACCTCCCAATCAAATTCGTCGTAACATTCATAACGATCAACTTTACGAAGATCCCATTGTATTCCGGAAGCTCGTAGCATTGGTCCTGATAAACCCCAATTTAGTGCTTCTTCTGCGCCAATAATGCCTACGCCTTCAACTCGTTCTAAAAAAATAGGATTCCGTGTAATAAGCTTTTGATATTCAGCAACCCCGGTTAAAAAATAATCGCAAAAATCCAAACATTTATCTATCCAGCCATGAGGTAGATCAGCAGCTACTCCTCCGATACGAAAATAATTATGCATCATGCGCATGCCGGTGGAAGCTTCGAATAGGTCATATATCAATTCTCGTTCTCGAAAAATATAGAAGAAAGGAGTCTGTGCCCCAATATCTGCCATAAAAGGGCCAAGCCATAACAAATGGGAAGCGATACGACTCAACTCCAACATAATAGCTCTGATATAGCTAGCCCTTTGAGGTACTTGAATATTGCCTAGCTGTTCCGGTCCATTTACAGTTATTGCTTCTGTGAACATAGTAGCTAAATAATCCCAACGCGTTACATAAGGCAAATATTGTATAATTGTTCTATTTTCCGCAATTTTCTCCATCCCTCTATGTAAATAACCCAATATTGGTTCACAGTCAATAACATCTTCACCGTCGAGAGTAACTATCAGTCGAAGAACACCATGCATTGATGGGTGGTGAGGGCCCATATTGACTATCATGAGGTCTTTTCTTGTAGTTGATGCAATCATAAGTTTTTTTCCCGAGTCATTCTTCCATGCATTTATGAAAGTAAAAAAAAGAAGTTCATCAAAATGAATAAGTTTAAATGGTATCACACTTTAAATTAACGAGTTTTTTTTTCTCGAATACCTAACTCACCAATAAATTCTTTATAACGCCCTATATTATTTTTTAACAAATAAGCCAGCAGCCGTTGCCGTTTTCCCAAAATTTTTCGCAAACCTATCTGAGACGAAAAGTCCTTTTTGTGCAATTCCAAATGTGAAGTAAGTCTCCTTATTTTAGTGGTGAAACTGAATACTTGAAATTCAACAGACCCTCTGTTTTCTTCGTTTTCTTTTTGAGAAATAATTGAAATGAATGAATTTTTGACCATAAAAAAATGCCTTTGCCCCCTTTTTTTTACAGATATTGATTTTACTGATCAGTAATAATAATGCCATTCATTAATAGAATTTATGAACTCCTAATTTTCTGAAGTCAAATCAATCCAATTTTAAATTGGATTTAGATAGAGGATATAAAAGGATTGGTACATTTTCGCATCGAAGAGTTTAGACCGAAAATGAAGCAGGTTCTGTTGATTTCTTTTGCGATCTAATTGAAACAAATTTAGTATTGGCTATTCGAATGAAATGTAAGACATGTGATGTGTGTATTTGGTTGCTTTCATATATCCTATAAGGATATAGTAAGCATATAGTGAAAAAGTGTATTATTCACGAATTTTTAATTCGTGGATACATCTGTATCCTTAAGATACAAAAATGACTGCCATTGTTGGTATCAAACCAAGAACGATTCATACAAGCTAAATCTTCTAATCGATAATTAGGCCAAAGAAAAAGCTTTAATTTAATTAATTTCTTTTTCTCTTTATCCAGATGTTTCTTATCAGCCGAAACTTGGTTGCTGTTTTTTACATTATTCTCGTTCCAAAATACTGAATTTCTATCTACACCATTCCTACTCTTTGAATTGAAACAAATTATAATTCTAAATTTTCTACGACATCTAAACGATAAAATATTTTCAGGAACAGGCAAATATAAATGAACTTTGTGCCTAGTTTCAGTTATTCTTTGATGTGGTGAACTAGCTTCATAAAAATTATTTTTAGAAACATATCTTTGTTCTTGGTATTTTTGATTAATTTGGTGCTTACTCTTATGAAATAAGGAAATACCTATGATTTGATACATAATCAATTGTCCATCGTCGTTTCCAGGCAAATGAATGGGGTCTATAATCAATACTCCCTTTTTCATCAATTCTGTAGGAGTTAAACTCTTCTGAATCAACATTATATCCAAACTCATTTCTCTCTTTTGAATTGAGGATATAATAATTTTTCTTGGATCTATCAGTCTAAGGAGGAGACAATATACCTTGATATTATTGATCATTTTTTGATTCAAAGTCTCGTCCCATCTCAATTGAAAAAGCAAATAACGTTTCAGGAATAAATCAAGTTCTGCTTCTGTGTTACTTTTGTATTGTTTTTGCTTTTTCCCTTTTTTCATGTCTGATCTTTCATAATTTTCTTCAATGTCTTTTTCTTGTGAAAGAATAGAGTGAAGGTATCCTCGGCCTGTGGATTCCTTTTGTTCTTGATTTCGATGATTTTTAGTCAATGGTATCAAAAAACTTCTTTTTTGCTTTTCATTGATCTTTTTATTTTCACTACTTTTTTTATTTCTATTCAAATTTAAAAGAAGTAATTTACTTGGTATAAACCAAGGTTTCGTTTTATATGCATTATCAAGTAACACAAATTCTGGGAAGAACCAAAGTTCAAGATTCGAGATGGGATGCTTTAACATTTTTTCATTCATTCCCATCCAATCAAAAAATACTTTGTGGGAGTTTGGTGAATTGATTTCTGGAATAATAAGATAAAAAAGATCTTTTTTATTAATTATTTGAGAATTTTTAGTACCAATCTGAGTATCTTGATTTCTATTAGTATCGATCGCGACCCAGGTTTCAATATCTACCCTTTGTATAAGAGAAAAATTGATAATTTTCCAATCAAAATATTTTCTATCTGTAGTTTTTTCCATAGGTAGAATATCTACCTTTCCTAGAACATTATTGATAGAAATACTCCTCAGCATATCAAAAAGGGTGTCTTTATGTGTGTTATAAGAAATATCTTGGTTCTTATTTCCTTGAAACGGAGATCTAGAAAAAAAGAATTCTGTTTTATTTTGATAATCATAATTCAAAAATTTATATGATAAAAGATCATATATATAGATATAGTATTTTTTAAAATTATCTTTTTTATTCGATTTATTCGATAATGAATAGACTTCAATTTTTTGTTGTTTTTTGGAATCAATTAATTCGTTTTTTTCATATGAATGCCATTTGCTAAAATCTTCCTTTTTCGTCATACGACGGTGGAGAACTCTATTTCGCCACTTTTCTGATATTAATCTAGACCATATCATCTGAGATAAATCGTATTGATTATAGCTTTTCAACCATCCTTTCCATTGATTCATTTTATAACTCGAAACTCCTAATTTCGAATGAAACATCTCTTCTATTTCAAAAGAATCCTTTATTTCAGGCTTAAGAAAAAAAAGGATTCCTTGATATTGAAGAATAGATCTTAATTTAGACGAGTTACTAACTTGGATTTTTGATAATTTGTAAAATACATATGCTTGTGACATGTAGGATAAGTCATAAAAATAATGTGAATTTTTTTTACTAATACTATCAAGTGGCTTTTTTATAGTTGATAGAAACGGAATTGGATTTTTATTTTTTTTATTAATATTTTCTTGCTTTCTTTCATTATTGTAAATAAATTTCTCAATAATTTTTTTTGTTGATTTAAGAAAAAGTTCTATATTCATTCTGGGAATATTAATGATAGATAAAAACATATATGTGTATATTCTTTCAATGAAGAAGTTAAAAAAGGGGGATAATTTAGAGATTAATCGAGCATTTCTTCTTTTTAATATTTTCCATTTTGCTAATCTTTTATCATTATAACTTGTTTTGTTAGGACTAATATTATTTATTCTTGTAGTGACTTTTTTCTTCTCTTTTCTAATTCTTTCTATTTGATTTCGAATTTTACTTGTTCTATCAGTCAGATCCTTTATCTTTTTTTCTGTCAATGAATAATTTGACCAATTGGTAGATGCAATTTTACTAATGGATTTGTGAATTTTTTTATTGCTGATTGTGGAATTTTTTTCTCCTTTATTTTCACTCGATTCATATACTTCTCTTAATTGAAATAATAGAATTGGATTCACTTTTGAAAGTTTTTTTATTTTTTTTTTTATAAAACTAACACTTTTGATAATCCATTCTTTTGTTTCTTTTGAAGCTTTTCGAAGTGATTTTGTTTTTCCTTTGAAAACTATTAGAACTAGAAAACACTTCTTTTTTAATTTTCCAATTTGTTTTTCGAATTCCTTGAAAATTGGTTTAAAAAAGGAAGTTCGCTTTCGGGGTGAACCAAAAGGAAATTCAGCTTCTATTCCCCAAACTGTTAAAAAACAAAAATCATCTTTTTCTTTTTTCTTTTTCATTAAATCGTTCTGAGAGTATCGTAGTTCCGATTTGTGCCAAGGTTTTAGACAGAAAGGAAATAATATTTTTATCTGAATACCGTCTGTCAACCAATTTTTCGGAAATTCTGTTTCTGATAATGGAACACCATTATAAGTACATTTAACATACATCTCTCTATTCCAGTCCTGTAAATCCTCAGACCATTCAGGAAGTTGCAATAGCAATATACGTCCAATATTTTTCGCCATTATCAATAAAGGGAATATAATATATTTTCTAAAAATGGATTGAGTTACTAACATGCAACCTCTTATTACTTGCGTAAATGGTATGTTATCCCAGGACTCTGCTATCTCTATTCGTGCTTTCTCCTTTCTTTTGTTCTCCTCATTTTTTTCTTTTCTTTTTGTTTGCTCTTCTGTATACTCTGCAATTTTGAATACTTTCCTTTTTCCTACCCAATTTTTCAAAATATGTTTAATTAATCCGGAGATATCAAAAGAAAAAAGAGGGGATTTTTTCATTCTGTTCAAAAAAAGAGGGGCATGCGCGTTTGCTTGAAACAATTTCCAAATTACTATTTTACGCCTTTGAGCCCGCATAGAACCTTTGATTATACCTCGCCGAAAATCTGATTGTTGTGAATAACGCAGCAAAGATACTTCGTCTGTTTGATCGGGTATATTAATATCCTTATTAGTATTAGGATCAGTTTCTTGCTTGTTACCAGTAAAAATTACTACACGTTTCGTTTTTCTTGAGCGAATTTGATGATCTACTGGGACATCTTCTTGATATTCTCCTGATTGTTGTTCCAAATCCGTGATTAATTTGTATGTGCATCGAGGTACTTTTTTAATGATTTCTTTTATTTTAATTGATTTTCTACGAATTTTTTGATGATTAGCATCCTTATTTACAAAATAGTTCAAATATTTTGTTTTTTTTTCTGAATCTATTTTACTGATGAAAGTTAAGAAATCAACAATTTCTGTTGATAATGATTTTTTAGCAAATCTATTCATTTTCTGTTCAACTTCTTGGAAAGAAGTATCGAGAAGAAGGATACCGTGAATTCGGTTTATCCCAAATTTGTTTAAGAAATTGTCTATCGAAGTTTTTTTTAGGATTGATGGTGAAGGACTTTTGTGAATTGTTCT